CAGAAAAAAGTTACTATCATGCCTTTTTCGGACGAATCATATAGTACTACGATTTCATTGACTAATAAGGTTAGCAAACGAATTGCAATTACAATGGATACGACCGAAAACGATATATGAGTTAATATATGCTCTAAAGTTGAAAATATCATATAAAAAAAAGATCTCCTAATTATATGAACGGAAATCGGGAATTGAATTCATTATAGGACTTACTCTTTTAGAAAATAAGATGCCATGCCGCCACTCGGACTCGAACCGAGATGCTCTAGCACTGCTTCCTAAGAGCAGCGTGTCTACCGATTTCACCATAGCGGCTTGCTCGAAATCATAATAAACGATTTTTAGTCAATCGTCGAGATTGAAAGAGTCGATTCAAATGCAAGATTTCTTTCCGAAATATCCAATCCAATTTTGGAAAGAAATCTTGCATTTCAGAAACCGAAACATTAAAGAATTTTAATTAAAAAAAGCCAATTCCAAAACAAAATGAGGTCAATTTTAATTTTCTATTGAACAGTTCAAAACATTAACAAATAGAAATTTTGACTTATATCTATATCTTATCTCATTTTTGATTTTTTGTTTGTATAAAAATATCTATAAGATATAGAAACTAAAAAAAACTATCCAAAAAAATCAAAATTTATATATAATATAAAAGACCAAAAAACCAATAATCTTCAAAAAATTTCAATATATATATACGAAACTCTTTTTTGAAATTAGACTATTCTTTGAGTCCAGCTAATTCAGATTATTCCAATGTTTGTATTTGTTGCACAAAAAAACTTTTTGAGTTCCCCGTAGAAAGAGATTTCGCTAACGAAAAAGCTTTCAATGCTACCCAATATCCCTTCTTCTTCCAAATTGTTTTCCGAATCCTTTTTTTTGATATAGAAGTGCGTTTTTTTGGAGCTGCCATTCCAAAATTAGACTAGTTTGTTTATTGCTATAGTTGGATGTGAAAGACATCTATTGTTCAAAATGAATTGTTCTTTAATTAGATTAGACATATATCTATCTTATCTATTTGTTTTTCTAAATTATACTATTCTACTCCTTTTCATAAGGAATGTGGATATGTAAAAATAACATAGTCTTTTTTTTCCTAATAATCGTTTATTTATGTAATTGTAATTCTTACAAAAAAAACTATCCTTTTTATATTTATATTAATATTATATATTTATATATTATATTATATATCGTTCTATTTTCGTCATATTGGATTTATACATGGAATAAAATACATCAAAAAGTTTAAGAACCCAACCCTTATCTTTATCCCGCTTACTTGGTCGTTAAAAAGATACATGATTTTTAAAATAATGTATCTTAATTCCTTTTTTCTATCTAAAGTAAACTGTTGAATATCATAACCTTTTTTACAAACAAAGATATATGTCTTTTTCTTGAAATGGAAAATAATAAATTAGTGCCAAAACAAATTAATGATTCGGAATCAAAAAAAAAACCTACAAAAAAATTCTTATTTGAATCAGATGGATTATTTTTTATGATTCATATCAAAATAAAGTAATATTTTTTGTTTTGGTGTAATTATTTATCCCCACTCTCTGGATATAAATTATTGTATAATAATAATTTAGAAAATAAAAATTTCTAAATATTCTTTTAATATTAGGTTCATAATTAATATTAAAATAAAAAAAAAAAGTTGATTTTTCAGTAGTAATTTGGTCATATCATTTGACCCATTTTCTTTCAACTATTGGAAATATTGGACAAAAATTCAGAACAATGAACAGTAGATAATTCTATTTTTTTCTTAATTTTCATTTTTTTATTAACTGAACCCTTTCAAAAGAGATAAAATTGGCGAATAAGAAACAAAACTCATTAAGAATCCATTTTTTTCTTTTTTTTTTTTTTGTATGGAATATACACATCAATTTTCATGGATCATACCCTTCATTCCACTTCCAGTTCCTGTGTTAATAGGAGTGGGACTTCTCCTTTTTCCCGCGGCAACAAAAAATATTCGCCGTATGTGGGCTTTTCCTAGTGTTTTATTATTAAGTATAGTTATGATTTTTTCGGTGGATCTGTCTATTCATCAAATCAATAACAGTTCTATCTATCAATATGTATGGTCTTGGACTATAAATAATGATCTTTCTTTAGAGTTTGGCTACTTGATTGATTCACTTACTTCTATTATGTCAATATTGATTACTACTGTTGGAATTCTGGTTCTTATTTATAGTGACAATTATATGTCTCATGATGAAGGATATTTGAGATTTTTTGCTTATATGAGTTTTTTTAATACTTCAATGTTGGGATTGGTTACTAGTTCTAATTTGATACAAATTTATATTTTTTGGGAATTGGTTGGAATGTGTTCTTATCTATTAATAGGTTTTTGGTTCACACGTCCTATTGCGGCAAATGCTTGTCAAAAAGCGTTTGTAACTAATCGGGTAGGGGATTTTTGTTTATTATTGGGAATTTTGGGTCTTTATTGGATAACAGG